CGACTTGTCCTCTGAACTAAATTAGAATTTTACTAATTCGATTAGAATTATATAATTCGAGAAAAACAATTTTCAATAACTTATCTTGATCTCTCTTCTCATATTTATCGTTTATTAATCTCCTAGCTTAGTGTGAGCTAGGCATATCTTAACAATATAATAAATGAACCAATGAATGAAAGTGTAAGAAATGGAATTAAACCCCCTTTTTTTCGACAAATTATTCCATTCCGGGCGGAATCGTATTTTTCGTACTAGAAATTTTCTATTTTATTATTATTTAATATAAATTAAGATAATTATAGATATAATTATAGATTTAGTTCTATATAATCTATATATATCTATTTATATTTTTATATTTTAAAATATTCTATTTAATATAATGCATGGCAATTATAATGAATAATTCATAAATAACGAATCAAAAAAATTTTATGAAATAATGAAAATAGAGCTTGGATCGAATCATGTTATTCCATTCTATTTATATTGACAATTTGAAAAGTTGATATTATGTTATGATCATAGTCTAGTATGATGGCGGCTAATCAATTAGTATGTCTCTCACGCCCCCATCGTCTAGCGGTCCAGGACATCTCTCTTTCAAGGAGGCGGCGGGGATTCGACTTCCCCTGGGGGTAGGGTACTACAAAAGGAAGTTGATCCTGGATTCTCAATAAGTCTAAAAAGGATTCTTCCTGGGTCGATGCCCGAGCGGTTAATGGGGACGGACTGTAAATTCGTTGGCAATATGTCTACGCTGGTTCAAATCCAGCTCGGCCCAACAATTCGTCAATCTACCAGGAGAAGGTATAACCTCTTGTCCTTCCGAAATACCTGATACGTAGGAGTCAAATTTTCTGCTATATCCCTTAATTTCCCTGGGATTGTAGTTCAATTGGTTAGAGCACCGCCCTGTCAAGGCGGAAGCTACGGGTTCGAGCCCCGTCAGTCCCGACGAATCCAATAAATCCATCAATTAAACTCTCTCTTTTCTGTGAAAGATGGGCCAAGGGGCAGGGCAGAATTTCATTCCCAAGAAAAAGGGTCTCTTTTTTTTTATTTTCTTTCGTATTTCTCATCATCAAACAAATAGATGCAAATTTTCGGTACTGCAACGAGTACCGATTTATGGTATAAAGATATATTTGAATTAGTACAATTGTTGGTAGCATTATATTCAGGATTCCAAGATATATTGGGTCTTCTTTTTCTATTGTTCATAATGGAATATGGACAGAGAAGAGAATACCACAGGGTTCTTGGTAGCACATACACAAATGGAATTCTTATATGACCCAAAATAAAGGGAATCTAATGCCCCCCATGAGCTACGTTTCCAAATGTCATTATCTCGGGTTTTGGTTCTGATTTTGGGTAACCTCAATTAGTAAATTTACTAATTTGAATTTGAACAATCTATTTCTATTTTATTAAAATTGCACACTGAACTTTTGATATATGTGTCCTAGTCCTAATATAATAATCTGAGGAAAGAGGATAAAAGTAAAGATAAAGATCGTCCCACAATAGCACCTTTCTTAGAGAAGGAATGAATAAGATTTCCTCCCTTTTTTTTATTTATTGTATTTTCGGAGTCCCATCGACATCGAAAACACTACTATTAATTAATAGAACTTTCTACTCGGATTCATCTTTACCACATGCCTTTGTCTTCAAAGAAAATTAGATCATTAAAAAAAAAGAGTTTAGAACTGAACCTCTTTCTTTTTCTATCTTTCTTTTTCTATTTCACCTCTATTGTTTATTTTGGTTTGGGGCTAATGGGAGTGGGAGGGCCGTCCGATGATACTTCATCGGATAATGATACAAGAAAGGCGTAGGGTAGGTTATCGAAAAGAAAGAACTGAACAGTGAAGAAAAAATTCTTGATTGGATCAGGAATCCCATTTTTGATTTGATTCGGTGTGGATAAAAGATCTTCCTATGGTATACTATTCAATTCTCGACGATGAGTTGATTTGATAGCTCAGATATTGTTATTTATAATATTGATGATTGATTCGATTCAATACCATCAAGAGGGAATTCATCCATTGAATTTACAGGCAAAAGGTTTATCATCTCTATGGGATTAAATCCCGAGTTATTGTGAAATAAAATTCAAATAAAAAAACGATTAGATTATGGAAGTAAATATTCTTGCATTTATTGCTACTGCATTGTTCGTTCTCGTGCCTACTGCTTTTCTACTTATCATTTACGTAAAAACAGTTAGTCAAAATCAAAGTAAAAATGATTAATAAATTTGAACGAAACTTGACTTCTGATGAAAAGGATTCAAATTCCGCGTCTTAACTGAAATGCGCGGACTAGAATCGGCAGTATTCTATGCGATCCGATAGTATATGGTAGAAAGAAAGATTCATATCTTTCTTTCTACCATACTTTCCTTTCTCATAGTTTTATTGTAGTGTAAAAAAAGTTCTACAGTGTATAAAATACTGTAGACTATAGTAAAGTTGTATAAGTTGTA